AATTTTTGTTCTACGTCTTACGTATGTATATATAATCCAAATATATAATTCTAGAATATAGAAACTATAGATATGATATATGCTTTTGTACCTTCTATACTCACTTAGATATATACTTAGCTTTATACTAACTTTATAATATTAAATCTTTATTAAATTTATAATTTATATAAATAATAACAGATACAAATAGTAAATTGAGGTATCCTTTATATGACAACTTTCGACTTTCCCTCTGTTTTGGTGCCTTTAGTAGGCTTAGTATTTCCGGCAATGGCAATGGCTTCTTTATTTCTTCATGTTCAAAAAAATAAGACTGTTTAGATCTGATGGGCCCAACTCTGATCCATTTTTTTTTTCAAAACTAAGACTTGTATCATAACGCAGATACCTATTTAGTGTAAGAAAAGAAGGTATAACATGCGGCGCTTCCGTCGAAAAGGGGCTCTTTGGCCTGTAGAAAGATAATATGGGGGTAAAGTAATTCTATCTATTTGAAAAAATCTCAGGATCGCCGGATGGCTTAACTGTAAAATCGGTACATCTATATGTATATTGATGGGATCATACGAAGGGTATTTTTTTTATTTTAGATCTAACCAATTTGATAAATTACTCTTAAAGGTTCACATCAAAATAGTACTAGTTGATGAGAGTTACTTCGGAAACAAAAAGAGTAAAGTCCAGGGTATTCTCTCAATTCCAATAAAACGAAACCAGATCAAGTATGAGTTGTCGATCAGAACATATATGGATACAACCTATAACGGGGTCGCGAAAAACAAGTAATTTCTGCTGGGCCATTATCCTTTTTTTAGGTTCATTAGGATTCTTATTGGTTGGAACTTCCAGTTATCTTGGGAGAAACTTGATATCTTTATTTCCGTCTCAGCAAATCCTTTTTTTTCCACAAGGGATTGTGATGTCTTTCTATGGGATCGCGGGTCTCTTTATTAGCTCCTATTTGTGGTGCACAATTTCGTGGAATGTAGGGGGTGGTTATGATCGATTCGATAGAAAAGAAGGAATGGTGTGTATTTTTCGTTGGGGATTCCCTGGAAAAAATCGTCGCATCTTCCTCCGATTCCTTATAAAGGATATTCAGTCCGTCAGAATAGAAGTTAAAGAGGGTATTTATGCTCGCCGTGTCCTTTATATGGATATCAGAAGCCAGGGGGCCATTCCCTTGACTCGTACTGATGAGAATGTTACTCCACGGGAAATCGAACAAAAAGCTGCCGAATTGGCCTATTTCTTGCGTGTACCGATTGAAGTATTTTGAGAAATGAGCTGAGAGAGTGAATGCTTTCTCAGCAGTAAGGAAAAACTAAAGAATCCCCCTTTTCTATACCATAACTTAACTGAAGTTTCTTCATAACGCTCATTCTAGTCAAAGAAGACGTATACGTAACGTAACAACCACAAAACAAAACAGTGAATAGATTCATAAGTTCGATACTTTGTAATAGAACTCATGCATGAGAGAAATATTGGATGGCGTAGAGTCAACTAATGAGGTCGGTTCATTAAAAATTCATAGACGAAATGAAAAAATGTCAAAAAAGAAAGCATTCAACCCTCTTTTATATCTTGCATCTATAGTATTTTTGCCCTGGTGGATTTCTCTCTCATTTAATAAAAGTCTGGAATCTTGGGTTACTTATTGGTGGAATACTAGGCAATCTGAAATTTTTTTGAATGATATTCAAGAAAAAAATATTCTCGAAAAATTCATAGAATTGGAGGAAATCTTTCTTTTGGAGGAAATGATCAAGGAATACTCGGAGACACATCTACAAAACCTTCGTATAGGAATCCACAAAGAAACGCTCCAATTAATCAAGATACACAATGAGGATCATATCCATACGATTTTGCACTTCTTGACAAATATAATCTGTTTCGTTATTCTAAGTGGTTATTCAATTTTGGGTAATAAAGAACTTGTTATTCTTAACTCTTGGGCTCAGGAATTCCTATATAACTTAAGTGACACAATAAAGGCTTTTTCGATTCTTTTATTAACAGATTTATGTATCGGATTCCATTCGCCCCATGGTTGGGAACTAATGATTGGCTTTGTCTACAAAGATTTTGGATTTGCTCATAATGATCAAATTATATCTGGTCTTGTTTCTACTTTTCCAGTCATTCTAGATACTCTATTTAAATTTTGGATTTTTCGTTATTTAAATCGTGTTTCTCCGTCACTTGTAGTGATTTATCATTCAATGAATGATTAAAAAAGGATCTACTGATATTAATCCAATTCAATTCTAACGTTTCTTACTTTGTAGTTGTACAGAAGCAAAGCATGTAAAATCATACTTACTCTTTATTTTTCTACCCATCCCAAAGATTTATTCTATATATTAATATTATTTATTCCAGTAAAATTATTCCAGTAAATAGCAGAATTGCGGATAGGGAACTAGGTTAGCGACCTACCAAATTTATTGTAGACATTTTTGGGCTCAATGGTTGGACCATGCAAACTAGA